ATTATCTAATAAATCACTTAATGAAAGTAGATTTTTTTTCCATTCATTTCAAAATTTCCATGATCTCTTCCCGAACCAAACATGAGTCTTTCGATTCATTTGGCTCTCATGCTCAATTACTTATGGGAAATTCCCATATCTTTTTTTTATGTAATGAGCCTATCCTCTATTCATATTCTAAGATTTCGATACTGATTACTAATACAAGACCAGAATATTCAGAAGACTCTTCTGACCAAACAAATAATTGTCAGCAAAGTTGTTTTTTTTTTTCTTCAAATCCAAAGAATTCTTATTACTTTATTTTATACATATACATAGGTCATCGATTCTGCATTGTATAAAAAAGGAGACGAAATTATCCAATTTGTTACAATTTTGTCACCATAAATTTTGAAAAGAAAGGGTTCAAATCATTTTATCGACATGAGTATTCTATATCGAAAAAAATGCCAACTATTTTTTTTTGAAACCATTTCTATATTAACTATTAACTCTATATTAACTATATTAACTATAGTAGTAGAAAGAGTACCACGCTGCATCTAGACTTCAAACTGCTTAGCTTTAACCATGTTAATGGTCCCAGATTATTGGTTGATAGAGAATCAAAGTGAATTTACCAATAAATCACGAAATGCTATGGTTCTTAAATATGATTTTTGAAATTCTTTATTTTTTTTTTATTCAGAAGTAATTCGCGGGATCATGCACCTTTTCCTAGTTATAACGAAAAAAAAAAAAGTGCAGTTGGTTGAATCCAACCTATTCTTGAAATAAACAACTCGCACACACTCCCTTTCCAAAAAAAATCAATACCCCAAGGACTACACTTAGATTTATTGGATTTGTTGCTAAAATATCGGTATTAAATCCGAAACTCCCGGCGGATGTCCAGTAACCCAAGGAAAGGAAAGAATCGGTTATATTTTTCATATGATCTCATCTCCTCTTATAGATAGACTAATTATCTTTCTATATTTCTATTGTTTATATAATTATTTATTTTTTTATTTTTTTTGAATTTCCATTTTCAATATTTAATATATTGAATTGATTTTTATTAGATTATTATCTTCTATTTATTCTTATATTTATATATATAATATATATATATATATATATCATTTTTTTTTTTTATTTTTTTTATTTTCTATTTCTTTTTTTGGAGGATTTCCCATAAAAATGATACTTAACTTTATTCGAATAAGTTAACGAGTCTTATGTCAATTACAAAATACCTAGTTTTTGCAACATTTTGAAGGAGTTCGTTGCACTAAAAAGGGGAAGGAAGAAGGCGAGTCAGTCAGTCAGTATGCTAATTCCTCACCTTCAAATCAGTCCTTTCCGTGTGTTGTTGTCCGAACGAATAAATAATCGTAAGGGTGAAATAATTCGAAAAAGCAAGAGCAGCAAAGCAAGTCCAAGGAAAAATATTAGATATATATATTTGAATTTTAGGATTAAATAAAAGGATTCGCAAACAAAAGCGCTAATGCTACGACCAATCCATAAATTGTTAAAGCTTCCATAAAAGCCAGACTAAGCAATAAAGTACCCCGTATTTTTCCCTCTGCCTCGGGTTGTCTCGCGATCCCTTCTACAGCTTGACCTGCAGCAGTACCTTGACCAATCCCAGGTCCAATAGAAGCAAGCCCGACGGCCAATCCAGCAGCAATAACGGAAGCAGCAGAAATAAGTGGATTCATGAGAAGTTCCTCGCACCCAAAATAAAGAAAAGAAATAGTTAATGATACAATCAACCAACAAATTATAACTTAATTATTCCATCGCTAAAATTTATCCAGTCGAAGTAATTAAGAATTCCGAATGGAAACCCAAATATTTATTGAACTATCCGAACTACTTCGAGAGTTCTTTTTTAGTTTCTATCCACGTAGTTTTTGTGAATCCATACGACTTTTTTTCTTATCTTACCTTACATTTACAAACCATTCTTTGAATTCCTATCGAAATTGATTCCAGTAGCGGGGAAAGTTTAGATATAGCTTTAGTTCATATATAACTAGTTTATATCTAATATCACATATACATGTGTTTCTTCCATACCGTAAACCAATTATTCGCATCTTAGAGTCAATCGGATTGAAGAATAATTTTTTGAAACATCCACAAAGAACAAAGAATATTTTTAGGAAAAAGGATCTTTTAGATAGATCTCTTTCCGTTTTTTTTTACAATTTCCCTCGCAATCTTTTTTACAATTTTTTTACTATATATTACTATATACTTTTAGTATATACACTAAATACACTAAATACACTAAATCCTATACTTAACCTTATTTTATTTGCATTTTTTATTTGGATTTGGATAAGTTTTTCTATATTTCTTTTTTATATATATTTATGTTCCCTAAGTGGATTATCTTGAGTCGCACACACATTGCGGCGGGCTAAGGCTAAGCTAAAAAAAGACTATTTCGAAAACTAGTCAATGATGGCCCTCCATGGATTCGCCTATATAAGCCGCAGCTAAA